CTCTAGCATGACCACTTGATAAAATGTGGAGGGAAGTAGGGTAAATGGCCGATACTACTGGACGGATTCCTCTTTGGCTAATAGGTACTGTAACTGGTATTCCTGTGATCGGGTTAATAGGTATTTTCTTTTATGGTTCATATTCAGGATTGGGTTCATCCCTGTAGTAATCGGATAGTAATCGGATGAACTGAGTTGTAGACATGAAAGCGTAAGAACTCACCAGGATCCACCCCTTCTTTCTTTGTCTGATTCGAGGGGGGCGATCCCATTGAGTTCTTTTTTTTAATAATCCAAATTTTTTATTCGGCTAAATGACAAAACAAATGGGGTTTTTGGAAACATTGGAAAAGAGGATCTATTTGTTTTTTCTGATGATGTTTTGAAAAATGAACTTAAATTGATTAATTCCGACCGCCTGTCCCTAGAGAATATCTACCTTTCTAAGTTCATTGACTAAGCTCAATAAAATGACCTTATTTTTTGTTTGTCCACTATTTCTGTCTTATACGTAACGTACTAAAAAAAATTAGGATAAACCTGGAAAAAATAGAAACTAAGAATAGGAATCTTTAAGGAACCGGGATGAAGAATATTATTATTTCGACACAAGAAAGGGAATTTTTTACACCCCTTTTCTTGTGTCCAAGACTAGGAAAACTAATAATGCCCCCTAAAAAATGTGGTTCTTTTTACGAACTTGATGTTGATAAATTTGCGGATCTAGAAATTCATTTCAGATAATTGAACCTTCTCAAACTGTTTCTTTTTAAGAACCAAAAAGATTTGTGCCAAAATAACAGATGCCAAGAAGAACAATAGTCCTTGCACACGTAATGGATCTTGAAGTACTATTTCTGCATCTCCCTGACTAAATCCACCCACATTAGGATTACTCGTTAATGGTTGATCAAGTTTGATAGATTCGCCCTCTGAAACAAGAAGTTCTGGCCCTGGAGGGATAATATCAACCACTTGACGTCCATCCGATGGATCCGCTATGGTTATTTCGTATCCCCCTTTTTCTTTTCGTATAATTTTGTTTACTATACCTGCTGCTGTAGCATTATAAACTGTATTATTACTCTTGCTCCCGTCGGGATAAATCTGGCCCCGTCCCCTGTTCCCGCCTACATATATGGGATATTTTAAGAAGTGAACATCTTTCTTAGTAGCGGGGTCGGGAGAAAGAATAGGAAAGGTTATTTCACTATATTTCTGACCAGGAATAGGACCTATCACAAGAATATTTTTTTTTGTGGGGCGATAGCTCTGAAAAGACAGATTGCCTATCTTTTCTTTCATCTCGGGAGAAATACGATCGGGAGGAGCTAATTCAAATCCCTCGGGTAAAATAAGGACAGCCCCCACATTCAACCCCCCCTTTTTACCATTAGCAAGAACTTGTTTCAGCTGCATATCATAAGGAATTCGAACAACTGCTTCAAATACAGTATCAGGCAGTACCGTTTGTGGAACCTCAATATCCACGGGCTTATTAGCTAAATGGCAATTGGCACATACAATACGGCCAGTCGCTTCTCGTGGATTTTCATAACCCTGTTGTGCAAAAATAGGATATGCATTTGAAATGGATGTCCGAGTTATGATATATATCATGAGCGATATGGAAATGAATCGAGTAATCTGTTCTTTTGTCGAAGAAAAGGTATTTCTAGTTTGCATGGTCCAATCATTGAGCCCCCAATTTCTACAATAAATTAGGTAGGTTGCTAGTATAGCTCCCTATCCACGATTCTGCTATGTACGGAAATAAGTTTACTGAAATATAGAAGAAATCCTATGGAGAAATAGAAAGAAAGAGTAAGTACAATTTTGAACGCTTTCTTTATGTACAAAGTATGTACAGTACAAAGCAAGAAATGATTAAATTAATATCAGTGGATTATTTTTCAGTCATTCATTGAATGATAAATCACTACAAGTGAGGGAGATACACGATTTAAATAATGGAAGATCCAATATTTGAAAATTGTATCTAGAATGACTGGAAAAGTGGAAACAAGACCAGAGATAATTTGATCGTTATGAGCAAATCCAAAATCTTTGTAGATAGAGCCAAGCATTAGTTCCCAACCATGGGGCGAATGGAATCCAATACACAAATCAGTTAATAAAAGAATAGAAAAAGCTTTTATCGTGTCGCTTAAGTTATATAAGAATTCCTGAATCCAAGAGTTAAGAATAACAAGTTCTTCCTTACCCAGAATAGAATAACCACTTAGAATAATGAAACGGATTATATTTGTCGAGAAGTGTAAAATCGTATGGATACGATCCTCATTGTGCATCTTGATCAATTGGATTGTTTCTTTGTGAACTTCTATACTAAGCCTTTGTAGACGCGGCTCTGGATATTCCTTTATCATTTCCTTCAACAAGAAGAGTTCCTCTAATTCTATGAATTGTTCTAAAATACTATTTTCTTGAATATCATTCAAAAAAGTTCCGGATTGCCTAGTATTCCACCAATTCATAACCCAAGATTCCAGACTTTTATTAAATAAGAGAGAGATCCACCCGGGAAAAAATACTATAGATGCAAGATATAGAAGGGGAGTGAATGCATTCTTTTTTGCCATTTTTTCTTACTGAATTGAGTTGAACGAATTTCCATAATACGTATCCAAACAGACCCTTTTGGCTCTAATGAGCGCTCGGAAGAAACTTCAGTTAATTTCAAAATACTTCAATCGGTACACGCAAGAAATAGGCCAATTCGGCAGCTTTTTGTTCAATTTCTCGTGGAGTCAAATTCTCATCAGTACGAGTCAAGGGAATGGCCCCCTGGCCTCGGATGTCTATATAAAGGACACGACGGGCATAAATACCTTCTTTAACTTCGATTCTGATGGATTGAATATCTTGCATAAGGAATCGAAGTAAGATGCGACGATTTTTTCCAGGAAATCCCCAACGAAAAATACACACAATTCCTTCTTTTCTATCGAATCGATCATAACCACTACCTACATTCCACGAAATTGTGCACCAAAAATAGGTGCTAATAAAGAGACCTGCGATGCCATAGAAAGACATGATGATCCCCTGTGGAAAAAAAGGGATTTGCTGAGGCGGAAATAAGGATATCAAATTCCTACCAAGATAACTGGAAGTTCCAACTAATAAGAATCCTAATGAACCTAAAAAAAGGATAAAGGCCCAGGAGAAATTACTTGTTTTTCGAGACCCCGTTATAAGTTCTATCCATATATGTTCTGATCGCCAACTCATACTAGATACGGTTGCATTTTATTGAAATTGAGAGAATAACCCCCAAAGAATTGACTTTACTCTTTTTGTTTCCGAAGTAACTCTCATCGACTAGCACTATTCTAAACTATTCTAATGCGAACCTTATATAATGTTTCCGACATGCAATGCATAAGAGCTCTTTCATTTTTCGGAAGAAGCGACATCTTATCTTATACGATATTCTACTAAATGGATATACCTTTTATGATCCATGCCTAAGTCTTGAAAAAAAAATATGGATGAGATTCGGTCGCAGCGGATTTAAAAAATCTTGTTTCTTTGAACATGAAGAGATAAAGACGCCATTGCAATTGCCGGAAATACTAGGCCCACTAAAGGCACAAAAATAGATGGTAAGTTGAGAGTTGTCATAGAATGGGTACCTCGATTTAATATAATATTTGTACCTGTTATTCTTATATTATATATTTAATAATCTATTTTTAAATTCGTTATTAATTTTAATTCGTATCTAATTATACTATAAGTGAGTATATAATAAGTGCAAGGAATGTAGAACTAAATATAAATAAATGTACTTATTTATTTCATTTTTCTACATGGAATATATGTCTGAATAATCCATTTATTTATTCTTCTTCTTTTATTTATTATATTCTTTTTTTGTCCTCTAATTTTAATTAAATAAAAAGAAATAGTTTCTTTAAAATTCCCGAAAAATTCGTTAGAATACGATCCAACAGGGATTATTAGTAATAATTTGAATTCTTGGGAGATATAGAACGAGTCAATACTATACTAGTTATATTTGAATTATATATATATATACGTAACATTAAATTCGTTTAATTTGCCTAATATATATATATAATATAATGTTGCGAAAAGAATAATCCGCTCTTTTATCTTGTTGATAGAAACTTTCTTATTACTAATCAGAATCAGGAATATGAGTAAAATAAGGATCTTGAAAAAAAAAAAAGAATTTTCTGCAACTTTCACTTTTGATTCTTTCTAGAATGCAATCGTGTGTCACCAAAAAAAGAGATTCTTCTTATTTTGACTTTAATTCTGATAAACTAACTGCCTGTTTGCCAAAAAAAATAATTGAACTTAACTTAAAGCTCTATTTGAATCAATTTTTATTCGAAGGAAAGAAAGCGTGGAGCTGAAATAACTCATTCAGAACGCCTTTTAAAAGATTACGTGGTACAATTGGATCGAATAAGCCCTTATGAAATAAATATTCAGCTGCTTGTGAACCTTCAGGTACTGTCTTATTCAATGTTTGTTCAATTACCCTTTTACCCGCAAATGCAATGTAGGCATTGGGTTCGGCAATAATGATATCCCCCAACATACCAAAACTGGCCGTCACCCCACCAGTAGTAGGAGATGTAAGGATTGATATATAGAATAACTTTTTATTTGATTGATAATCATATAAAGCAGAAGATATTTTAGCCATTTGCATCAAACTCAAACTTCCTTCTTGCATCCGTGCGCCTCCGGATGCACATACTAGAATAAGAGGTAGAAATTTATTGGTAGCATACTCGACCAAACGGGTGATTTTCTCTCCTACTACGGATCCCATACTACCCCCCATAAACTGAAAATCCATAACCCCAATTGCTATAGGAATACCGTTTAGTTGACCTGTGCCTGTTTGAACAGCCTCAGTTAATCCTGTCTTTCTTTGATAAGAATCAATGCGCTCTTTATAAGGTTCCTCCTCCGAATGAAATTCAATGGGATCCAGA